ATGCCACAATTAGTACCATTCTTTTTTGTAAATCAAGTAGTATTTACTTTTGTTATATTAACAGTATTAATATATACATTTACTAAATTCATATTACCTAGATTTGTACGTACTTTTATTTCACGTATTTACATAAATAAATTATAATTATATAAATTAGTAGTTGTATTCTATATATAACTAAAACATAATAATTTTTTATTATTATATATATCTCTATTTTAATAGAGTTTCATTAGGTAATGGAAATAATAAGTTAATATTTATATATATCTTATAAATAAACAATAATATGCGTCATTTAGATTTTGTATTAAGTCCATTAGACCAATTTGAAGTAAGAGATTTATTTTCTCTTAACGCTAACTTATTAGGTAATTTACACTTATCATTAACTAATATAGGTTTATACTTATCAATTAGTATCTTTTTAATTTTAACATATAGCTTATTAGCTACAAATAATAATAAAATAATACCTAATAACTGATCAATAAGTCAAGAAAGTATTTATGCTACAGTACATGGTATAGTAGTAAACCAAATTAATCCTAATAAAGGACAAATGTTCTTTCCATTAATGTATGTATTATTCATATTTATTTTAGTTAATAATTTAATAGGATTAGTACCATATAGTTTTGCATCTACATCACACTTTATATTAACATTCTCTATTAGTTTTACTGTTGTTTTAGGTGCAACAATATTAGGTTTCCAAAGACATGGGTTAAAATTCTTCTCATTATTTGTACCTTCAGGTTGTCCTTTAGCTTTATTACCTTTATTAGTTTTAATTGAATTTATTTCATACTTATCTAGAAATGTTTCATTAGGATTAAGATTAGCTGCTAACATATTAAGTGGTCACATGCTTTTAAGTATCTTAAGTGGATTCACATATAATATTATGACTAGTGGTGTAATATTCTTCATATTAGGTTTAATACCTTTAGCATTTATTATTGCATTCTCTGGTTTAGAATTAGCTATAGCATTTATTCAAGCTCAAGTTTTTGTAGTTTTAGCTTGTTCATATATTAAAGATGGTTTAGATTTACATTAATATTATAGTATATTTAGAGTATATAGATATATATATATAATATCTATATATATAAACAATTTATATTATTATAATTTTATATTATAATAATTTTTTAAAGATATAAAAATTTTATGAAAATAGGAAAGTCCAATACTTATTAGGCATATACACTTGAATATATATATATATTCAATAATTATAAAAATATAAGGATGTTAACAGAAACTAAAATTATATAAAATACTAATAAGTAATAATAAAATAATAGCGAACAAGAATCCTATGTTAAGTTTTTATTTAGAATTATTAAAGTTAAACAGAAACTGGCTTAATTATATCTTTAAATAATAACATTAAAATTGATAATTTTATAGTTATATATAAAACAATATAGATGTGATGTATGCATTAAAAATAAAATAGAGAGTTTGATGATGGCTCTAACTGAACACTGTCCAAGTACTTGACACATGCTAATCGAACGACTAATTAGTTTAATATTATTATATAATAATTAAATTAAGTAGTAGTGGTGTACAGGTGAGTAAAAGATAAATTGGCTACCTTAAAGTAAGGGAAAAAATCCCTTATAACCAAAGGTTTAATTACCGCTTTAAGATGATAATTTTTATCTCGGTGAGTAGTAGGAAAGGTAATGACTTTTCTAGCAATAAACCGTAGTCGTAACTGGAAAGTTGATCGACCACATTGGGTCTGAAAAAAACCCAATGCTTTTATGTACAGCAGTGAGGAATATTGGTCAATGGCCGAAAGGCTGAACCAGTAACTTGGAAGAATGATAATGTTAACTTTATATAAGTGCATTCGCGATTAACTCGCATAAAATTCTAAATAGATTAGATATAATGACATAATCTATTTATAAGTCTTGACCAAACTACGTGCCAGCAGTCGCGGTAATACGTAGGAGGCTAGTGTTAGTTATCTTTATTGGGTTTAAAGGGTAAGTAGACGGTAAATTAAACTCTAAACGAGTACTTTTTTACTAGAGTTATATGAGAGAAGGAAGAATTTCTGGAGTAGAGATAAAATTTGATGATACCAGGAGGACTGTCAACGGCGAAGGCGTCCTTCTATGTAATAACTGACGTTGAGAGACGAAGGCTTGGGTAGCAAACAGGATTAGATACCCTAATAGTCCAAGCAGACAATGATGAATGTCATACATTAGATATATATATTTAATGTATAAACGAAAGTGTAAGCATTCCACCTCAAGAGTACTATGGCAACATATAAACTGAAATCATTAGACCGTTTCTAAAACCAGTAGTGAAGTATGTTATTTAATTCGATGATCCGCGAAAAACCTTACCACAGCTTGTATAGCAGATTATAAAAAATTGTTACAAGCGCTGCATGGCTGTCTTTAGTTAATGTCGTGAGATTTGGTTAATTCCTTTAATTAACGAAAACCCTCACTTTATTTGTTTATATAAAGTGGTTCGCTACTACATCGGACCAGATAAAAGGGATTAAGACAAGTCATTATGGCCTTAATGCTGTGGGCTATAGACGTGCCACATACGCCTTTACAACGGGATGCGATATTGTGAAATGGAGCTAATCCCCAAAAAAGGAAATAATATGGATTGTAGTCTGTAACTCGACTACATGAAAAAGGAATTACTAGTAATCGTGAATCACCAACGTCACGGTGAATTTTATCTTAGTTAGGTACTAACCACTCGTCAGGCGCTGAAAAAAGAAGATGCAGTAAGTTTGATTTTTTCTGTGTAAAGTTATATATATTTATGATATATAAATATGCAGGATAGTTTTCGTATGCAAAACTTTGATTGGTGTTAAGTCGAAATAAGGTTCGTGTAATGGAAATTGCACGGGGAGTATAAAATTTAAAAAAAATAATAGTATATATATTATCAAATCAAAATATAGGTATATAATAAATTGGTTCAATTCCAGTTAAAGATTAAATATATATATATGAAATAGGGAGGTCCCGTAAGCTGGTTAACGGGTTGAGCTGTAAACTCAATAGCTATAAGCTATCGAAGGTTCGATTCCTTTTCTCCCTAATTAGATCTTTATCTAACCCTATCTTGACATTTATTATTATTTGTATAATATGTTAATAGATTTAGTTTTTTTTATTATGAATAATATATTTTTATTAAATGATTCTATTACTAATGGATTTAGAATAGAATTTGTAGATATTATTTATTTAGTATCTATTTTATTAGGTATACTTACTATAAGTAGTAGAAATCCTGTAGTATCTGTTTTATTTTTAATAGGTTTGTTTGTTAATGTTGCAGGTTTATTAATTTTAGTAGGATATAATTTTATAGGATTAGCTTATATATTAGTTTATGTAGGTGCTGTTTCTATTTTATTTTTATTTATTTTAATGTTAATTAACATTAGAGTTTCTGAATTATTTAATGATACTAATAATGATTTACCTTTAGCTGGTTTAACTATTATTATTTTTTATTATATAATGGCACAAGTATTACCTCTAAATTTTACAGAAAATAGTATTGTTTCTTATTTATCTAATTCATACTCTGATATATATAATGTAGAATTAAATAATGAATTATTTAATATAGTTGATTTAAAACAACAAATTGGTTATGCAAGTAGTAAAGGTTGAGATAATTCACTAATAGAACCTACACATATTGCTAGTATAGGTAATATTATGTATACTAGTTATTCAATGTGATTAATTGTTACTTCCATTATTTTACTATTAGGTATGGTAGGTGCTATAGTTATCACAATAAAACAAAAATAGAGAGATAAAGCTTAAACAATTAATTATTAAATTAAAATATGATATATAAATCAAAAAGTAATTTTCAAAATCATCCTTTCCATTTAGTATCACCGTCACCTTGACCATTGTTTACTAGTTTGTCATTATTTATATTAACAACAACTACAGTTTTATTTATGCATGGATTCCAAGGATTCCAATATTTAGTAGCTTTAGCTGTATTTAACGTTATTTACGTTATGGCTTTATGATTTAGAGATGTAATTTCAGAAGGAACTTATTTAGGTAATCATACTAATGCTGTACAAAAAGGATTAAACTTAGGTGTAGGTTTATTTATTATATCTGAAGTTTTCTTCTTCTTAGCTATATTCTGAGCATTCTTTCATAGTGCAATATCACCTAGTGTTGAATTAGGTGCACAATGACCTCCATTAGGTATACAAGCTGTTAATCCTTTTGAATTACCATTATTAAACACTATATTATTATTATCTTCAGGTGTGACAATTACATATGCTCACCATTCTTTAATACAAGGTAATAGAAAAGGTGCTTTATATGGTACAGCTGTAACAATTTTATTAGCTGTAATATTTACTTTCTTCCAAGGTGTTGAATATTCAGTATCATCTTTCACTATTTCTGATGGTGTTTATGGTTCATGTTTCTACTTTGGTACTGGTTTCCACGGTATACACGTTATGGTTGGAACAGCTTTCTTAGCTGTAGGATTATGACGTTTAGCTGCATACCATTTAACAGATCACCATCACCTTGGTTACGAATCAGGTATATTATACTGACATTTTGTAGACGTTGTATGATTATTCTTATATATTTCTGTATACTACTGAGGTTATTAGAAATAAATATGTTTAAATATCTATTTATTATACCTAAGGTATAGTATCTAAATATATATAAATAATAAGATATATTTGCTTTAAATAACAGGTCTATATAGACCTGTTATTTAATAACATAAATTATATATCTCTTTAGAGACTTTAGTTTAATGGTAAAACATGTGACTTTTAATCATTATAATATGGGTTCAAATCCCATAGGTCTTAATAGATTACTATAATCTGAATTAAATTTACGAAAATGACTATAAGTTAATGGTAGACTGCTTATTTACCATATAAGATGTGCTGATTCGAATTCAGCTAGTCATAATAATTTAAATATTCAAAGTCATAATGGCTATAAGTTAATGGTAGACTGTTTACCTTCCAAGTAAAGTGTGCTGATTCGAATTCAGCTAGCCATAAATAGGGTTAGTAACTTAATTGGTAAAGGGTTTTCTTGTCGAGAAAATAGATGCCGGATCGAAACCGGTCTAACTCGTATATATATATATAAATTAAAGGAAAAGTTGCTATTGGTAGGGTAAGATATTTGCTAAATATTGTGTTTTAACACTTAGATGTTCGATTCATCTTTTTTCCGAAGAGCATAGTTTAATAGGTAAAACTGTAAGCTTCAACCTTATATTTCTTAGTTCAAGTCTAAGTGCTCTTGAATATATTATAGGTTCTTTAACTTAACTGGTAAAGTGTATTCTTGATAAGGATATGTTCAGTGTTCGAGTCACTGAAGAATCAAAAAAAAAAAAGAGAGTTTGCTGAGTGGTTTAAGGCGGCTAGCTTGAGTCTAGCTAAAGGTATAAACTTTCATATGTTCGAATCATATACTCTCTGATACCTATAATGTCTAAAAAAATTAATTAAATAAAATTGCGTATAATAATGTATTAATATGTTATTATATATATAATAAAATTAAACTAATGTAAATACATTATAGGTCTTACAGGTTAGTGTCCGGTGGTTGGTCGCTTCATTTGGGTTGGAGATTGTTTATGTTCGAATCATAATAACCTGATAACTAAAAGAAGTCTAATAATATGGCTCAATAAAGATGATATGTACCATATACATCTTGAGAAATCAAGACAAGTATATAAAGAAACTATTATGGATGGTTAGCTATATATTTCAAGATATTTATATCTAGGGAACAATATAAACTAGAAATCATAGAGAAATCTAATTATAAGACAAAGTGAATTGAAATATCTTAGTAACTTTAGTAAAAGAAATCAAACGAGATTGTTATTTGGTGTCTTCTGAATAGCAAAAGCCTTAATAAATAATTACTATATTTACCAAATATAGGTTATAATTGTTTATAGTAAATATACTATTTAGTATATTTAAGTATAACGGAAAAAAATCTGTTGAAAAATAGGGGAACCTTCCTCTAAGGCTAAAAAAAATATATAAGCGATAGAGTAACAGTACCGTGAGGGAAATACCCTGAAATAGTAGTTTTATAAGCAGCTCAAGTTAAAATTTAAATAAATAATAAGAGCGTACCTTTTGCATAATGGGTCAGCAAGTTAATTTTAGATGCAAGTAACATCTCTTTTATAAGCATTTACATATAGAACATTAGACATTATGTCTAATGATATTATTTTAATATTGGTATGTAAATTTATTAATAAAATTAGGAGGTAGATACGCAGATAAACCAATTATGAAAAAATGAATTAGTATCTAGAATTAGACCCGAAGGCTAGTGATCTTACCATGGTCAGGGTTATAAAAGCCCGAACGGGTTATCGTTGTAAAGATATCCGATGAACTGTGGTAAGTTAGTGAAAGACAAAACTGACTAGTATAGCTGGTTTTCCGCGAAACCTATGTAAGTAGGTAATTTAATTAACATCTTAGCAGGTACAGAACTGTGATCTCGGACAATATCTAAGATATTTGTCAACATCGGGGGGTTGTAGTGACTTTACCGGAGAGTATTTGCACTCGGAAGGGCAAAGATGAATGTTAAATAATCGGACATAGTGCGATAAGGTTGTATGTCTAAAGGGAAACAGCCCAGAACAAGAGTTAAGGTTCCAAAATTATTGTTAAGTGAAATTAAGGATGTTTTTTTTAAAACAATCAGGAAATAGGCTTAGAAGCGGCCATTTTTTGAAGACCTCGTAACAGAGCACTGATTAATAAATTAGGAAAAAACGCCGAAAATTTAACGGATCTAAATAATATACCGAAACCTTGTACACAAATTAAAATTAAAGCGCTGTGGCTTAGATTAGATGTTAAATCTAAATTTAAGCGCTGTGACTTAGGATTTTTGTGGGGTAGCGGAACATTGGATTAAACAAAATATTAATATTTTTCTTAAAATATTAAAGATCTTGCATAAAGCTATCTAAACTAAATATATGATTTATTATATATTGTGATTGATTATTTATTTAACTATACTACAATATAATATAACTAATTGATTATATATTTAACGATATATTTTTAAATTAGTTATTTAGTGTGGGTTATATAGTTAAATAAAAAAAGTTAGTAGTAGTAAATATAGTAGTTTAAATATTATATTACGATTTATGAGTATCTGTTAAATCCAAGAGAGAATGCTGACATGAGTAACGAAAAAGGCTTTTAGCCTCGCCTGAAGCTTATGGTTTCATCTAAAATCGGTGTCTAAAAAAATTAATCAAATGATAATTTTGATGACGTTTTATGCTTTTTTTATATGATAATACCAAAACCTTTAACAAGTAATAAAGGTTCTGGAAAAGTTTATTTTATTATTTGAAGTGGAAAATATTTAATACTCATACTTATTGGTATAAAATTGTAAATTATAATATATAATACATACTTATTATAATATTGTGATTTACAAATATAATAGAGTGAGTAAAATAATAAATATTTTTTAACCAAGTAATAGTCTTTATCTATTATAATGATATTAAAGATAATAATTAATAATTAATTACCATTAGATTATTAATATGTATTTATAGATTATATAATGATTATTATATAAAATATATTTATTAAATATTATTATTAATAATACTATAATATATAGATTAAAGACAACTTTACACTGGTAAAAAAAATAAAAGAAAAAAAACAATAAATAACCGTACCTAGAAACTAACTCAAGTAAGCAAGTAGAGAATACAAAGGCGTTTGAGAGAACAATCATTAAGGAACTCGGCAAATTGACTCTGTACCTTTGGAATAAGGAGGACCATTATTATTAAATTTAACATATAGTAAAGTATGAAATTAAATATGAAAAATTAAATTAATAATAAGAGGAATCATGAAATAATGTTGTACGACTGTTTAATAAAAACACAGCACTCTGCAAAGATAAAAAATCAAAGTATTGAGTGTGATGTCTGCCCAATGTCGGCTGGGTAACGGATCTACCTTGATTATTAACTGAGGTTTTGAAGGACACCCCGATTAATGGCGGCCTTACCTATGAGGGTCCTAAGGTAGCGAAATACCTTGGCCGTTAAATGCGGTCCTGCATGAATGACTTAACGATGCAACAGCTGTCTCGATGATTGTCTCAGTGAAATTGGAATAGCAGTGCAGATACTGTTTACCTCTAGATAGACGAGAAGACCCTATGCAGCTTTACTGTTACTAATTATAGGAGTGAAATTTTAGGATGATTTATAGTGTATAAGGTAGTTGTTTAGATAATAATGAAACACCTTTATTCGAATCCTTATATATACTCTTAATGATTAGAAGGCAGTTTATGCGGGGCACAGATCCCACAAAAAGTACCTGGGTATATCCAAAGTTCATATTGTAAACTTGTATATTTATATACAAATATTTTAATTTGTTCTAATTATTATTATAATTATACAGTTATTATTCGATTAAATTCCACAATTATTTTTTATTTTAAGTAAGATTTTAACTATGCGGTGAATAGATGTATTTTAAACTTTACTGGACTTTGTTCTAATTTTAGTTCAAAGATTTAAAAGTTTATTTGTTATATTAATAAAGTATTTATCTTTATTAATATAATGTTTATTAATACTTTAAAAGTTTAATGGCTAAATCTTGCTTTACTGTTTGACCTACAAGTCTATCAGTCGCGTAAGCGGGGCATATGATCACAAGATGCATTAAGGAAAGGTCTTGGATTATAGAAAAAGTTACGCTAGGGATTTATAACTGTGAGTCCTCCAATATTATAAAATATTGGTAATATATTGGGTAAATTTCAAAGACAACTTATATTAGTTAAGTGTATTTGAAGCGAAACTTATTTTAGCATGTGTTTATCTTTAAGATAAATTAAAATAAGGACGTTCAACGACTAAAAGGTGAGTATAGCTAACAATAATCCTTTTTTAACGCCCAACATCTTTATTAATTATTATCATAATTAAATACACTATTTGTATAATAATTATTATTTTTTAATAATGTATTAGACTTGGTTTACCAAGCTTTAATATTATATAATTAATTCTATTAATTATATTAATATCTAGATATATATATAGATATGTTAAATATTATAAAATCAAAATTAAATACTACATTAAAAAAAAGGATTAAATGATTCTAGTATAGCTATTTATAATAGAGATGTAATACCTGCTGTAAGGAATTGAAAAAGTAGTATATATGCTTATAATAAAAATGCTATTAATTTAATTCCTATTAAAAGCAAATATGTAATAGAAATTAATTAAAGCATACTTTAATTTATATCATTTACAACTAGAATCTTTATTAAGAAAAAATAGATTACGTCGTAGATTTAGAAAAATATCAACTAATAGAATATTTATTAGTGATGGTGAATTTAAACATACTAATGATAAAGTAAATATAACATTATATGTTTATAATAAACAAAAACTTAATTACTTATTAAGACTTAAAAAAAGATATTTAACTTTATTTAAAAAAGCTAAATTTGCTAGAAAATTAAAATTAATAAAAAATAGAGGATTAACTCTTTTGTTTAAACATAAACAAAAAAGTATATTATTAAGTAATCTTTTACCTAATTATAATACTCAAGTAAATACAGCACAAAATATTTACTATACAAGATTTATTAAAAAAAGTTTTAGAAGATTAAAATTCTATATGTATTATAAACAAATGCTTTATATTAATAAAGCTAAATTTGAAAATACTTATCTACAAGGTTTAATAAGTTTAGTAAGAAATATTTTTAATAAAAATGTTGAATTTAATATCATTAATTTAAAATATTTTTATTTTAATAGTAAAATATTTACTCAACCTTTAGAATTAAAATTAAAAAAAAAAGAAATGTTTTAAGATATCTTAAAGTTTTAATAAGAAAAGCAAAAATTAAAAATGTTAAATTAGCAGAAAAATCTAAAAAATTTTTTAATTTTAATATTTTTAATAGTGATAATTTTTTACTACAAGATAATACTAAATCTAAGTATTTAAAAAAAATTATTTTAAGTAATTTAAAATATAAAAGAGTATCTGGTGTTAGATTAGAAGCTGCTGGTAGATTAACTAGACGTTTTTCAGCTTCTAGATCTCAACGTAGAACTAAATATAAAGGAAATTTAGAAAATGTTTATTCTTCATTTAAAGGTTATCCTACACCAGTATTAAGAGGAAATGAGAAAGCTAATTTACAATATACTGTTCTTAACTCAACTTCACGTGTTGGAGCTTTTGGTGTTAAAGGTTGAGTAAGTAGTACTTAATTTCTCTTTTCTTTTTTATTTACAATTTTCCCTCCCTTATATTAATTAATAAAGATGATGAAATAGTCTGAACCGTTTTGAGAAAAATGGAAATAAAAGTATATTCAGCTTTAGGCTGAATCTTTTATGATAACATAAATTGAACAGGCTAATTTGCGCAAGAGAGTACAAATTGAGTGCGCGGTTTGGCACCTCGATGTCGGCTTAGCTCATCCTCATGCATGCAGAAATCATGAAGGGTTCGACTGTTCGTCGATTAAAGAGCTACATGAGCTGGGTTTAATACGTCGTGAGACAGTATGGTTTCTATCTTCTAGAGGAACATAAAGTAGATTAAAGATAGCCCCTTCGTACGAAAGGAGTTGGGTATATTGATCTCTGGTTTACCTGTTGTTTATGGTTTATATTATAATATATGTTATAATGATAATTAATACTTATACTAAGGTATTGTTACACTATTAGTAGTGTAGCCAGACAACATAGGCATGGCAGGAAAGCTACATCAGTTAAAGATAAGTGTTGAAAGCATCTAAACGCGAAGCAAACTTTATGATACTTTTATACGTAGTAGAACACTACGAGCATAATTGTTATCTTTTAACAATTAATAGGCTTTGGTTGTAAGAATGAAAACATTTTTAGATATAAAGTACTAATTTTTAAGAATAGTATACTAAATATTAATAAATATCATTATAATATTTTAGATATGTTACAATAAAGCCTTTTTAGCATAAAAGTAATGCAACCGTTTTGTAATCGGTAGAAGTGAGTTCGATACTCGCATAAGGCTATATATATTTTAGATATAATTTAAAGACCCAATGGTCAAGACTGGTTAAGACATAACATTTTCACTGTTAGTGCGGGAGTTCAAATCTCCCTTGGGTTAAAAAAGATTAAATCTAATAATAAAAGAGATTAGCTCAGTTGGTAGAGCTGTCGCTTTACACGCGAAAGGTCAGGTGTTCAAATCACCTATCTCTTAAAGCGAATTAATGTAATAGTAACATATATGGCTCATGTCCATATTATTTAGGTGCAAATCCTAAGTTCGCTACCAAAGACTATAGCTTAATTGGTTAAAGCGAACCACTCATGATGGTTTGAGTAAATGTTCAAGTCATTTTAGTCTTATTTAATCCGAGTGCTGGAACTGGTAGACAGTCTTAACTTAAGCTTAAGTGGCGCAAGCCGTAAACGTTCGAATCGTTTCTTGGATATATTAGGGGTTATAGTTTAACTGGTAAAACGACGATTTTGCATATCGTTATTTCAGGATCGAGTCCTGATAACTCCATAACCATTAATATTGTTAATTATTAACGCTTGAGAAGCTCAATTGGTAGAGCGGATCATTGAAGCTGATTAGGTTGTAAGTTCAAATCTTATCTCGAGCAAACTTGGCTAACATGGCTACTTAAATTAATAGACATGGGTATGCTGAAATTGGTAAACAGGTTCCGCTTAGGACGGGATAGTTTTATACTTTGCAAGTTCAAGTCTTGTTACCCATATTTATATATACATATAGTTTATGTTGTCGACTAATCGGTAAGTCATAAATTTTTGGTATTTACTATTGGGTGTTCGAGTCGCCCCAACATAAGACAAATTCTTATTTATTATCTATATTGTTTTAGCCAGGATAGTTTAATCGGTAGAACAATAATTTCATGAATTAAGAATGAGAATTCGAATTTCTCTCCCGGCTTTTTTTAACTTTACCTTAACTAAAGCTATATTAAATACATATTCTACATAGTTATATCGTAGTACATTTTCAAAGCCGGCCTTATAGTAATCTTGCTATATTTTATATATTTCTAGTAAGACACATACGTTAACTTTTAGAATATGCTATTTTAATTTTATTACATTACATTATGTAACCCATTTAAATATTAAATTAAAAAATTTTACCAAAAAAAGAATTATAATTTAATAATAAAAATAATATTCTGAATATTATTTATCAAAATTTATTTTTAAATTTTGGGCGATAGCTATAGGTTTTACAAAGTTTTACTTTTAACATACTAAAAAAACAATTATATTATAATTTATTTTGCTAATCGCCAATTCCCCTTTAAATATTACAAATAATAATCTTAAATTTGCTACTAATTTTGTACAAGATTATTCTACAATACAAAAAAATACAGATAATCTAGGTACTGTACTAGATTTTAAACAACCTACAGAATGACAAGAAAGATGATTTTTATCTTCAAATGCTAAAGATATAGGTACTTTATACTTAATGTTTGCATTATTTTCTGGTTTAGTTGGAACAGCGTTTTCAGTTTTAATCAGATTAGAGTTATCTGGTCCAGGTGTACAATATATCTCAGACAATCAGTTATATAATAGTATAATAACAGCGCATGCTATCTTGATGATTTTCTTCATGGTTATGCCTGCATTAATTGGAGGTTTTGGTAATTTCTTATTACCATTACTAGTTGGAGGTCCAGATATGGCATTTCCTAGATTAAATAATATAAGTTTTTGATTATTAGTTCCTAGTTTATTTTTATTTATATTCTCAGCTACTATAGAAAATGGAGCTGGTACAGGTTGAACATTATATCCACCATTATCAGGAATACAATCTCACAGTGGACCTAGTGTAGATTTAGCCATATTTGGTTTACATTTAAGTGGTATTAGTAGTATGTTAGGTGCTATGAATTTTATAACTACTATCTTAAATATGAGAAGTCCTGGTATACGTTTACACAAATTAGCTTTATTTGGATGAGCTGTTATTATTACAGCTGTGTTATTATTATTATCATTACCAGTGTTAGCTGGTGGTATTACTATGATCTTAACTGATAGAAACTTCAATACATCATTTTTTGAAGTAGCTGGTGGTGGTGATCCTATTTTATTCCAACATTTATTCTGATTCTTTGGACATCCTGAAGTTTATATTTTAATTATACCAGGATTTGGTATTATTAGTACAGTTATTTCAGCAGCATCAAGTAAAAACGTATTTGGTTACTTAGGTATGGTTTATGCTATGATGTCTATTGGTGTATTAGGATTTATAGTTTGAAGTCATCACATGTATACTGTTGGTTTAGATGTTGATACTAGAGCTTACTTTACAGCTGCTACTTTAATTATTGCTGTACCTACAGGTATTAAAATATTTAGTTGATTAGCTACATGTTATGGTGGATCTTTACATTTAACACCTCCTATGCTTTTTGCATTAGGATTTGTTGTATTATTCACTATTGGTGGGTTAAGTGGTGTTGTATTAGCTAATGCTTCACTTGATGTAGCATTCCACGATACTTACTATGTTGTAGCTCACTTCCACTATGTTTTATCTATGGGTGCTGTATTTGCATTATTTAGTGGTTGATATTTTTGAATTCCTAAAATATTAGGTTTATCTTATGACCATTTTGCTGCTAAAGTTCATTTCTGAATCTTATTTGTTGGTGTTAATTTAACATTCTTCCCACAACATTTCTTAGGTTTACAAGGTATGCCTAGAAGAATTAGTGATTACCCTGATGCTTTCTATGGTTGAAATTTAATTAGTAGTATTGGTTCTATTGTTAGTGTTGTAGCTACATGATATTTCTTAACTATTATTTATAAACAACTTACAGAAGGTAAAGCTGTATCAAGATATCCTTGATTAACTCCACAATTATTCAGTGATACTTTCCAAGTGTACTTTACTAGAAATAATAGTTCTTTAGAATGATGTTTAACTAGTCCACCTAAACCTCATGCTTTTGCTAGTTTACCTCTACAATCTTAATGTTTATATATATATTATAATAATTTATATTAGTTATTATTATATATTATACATATATGATTTTTACAAACATGATATGGTATTTAAATACACACTTACTTTTATATATATATTTATAAAGGATGTGACTCATATATTTGTTTAAATGTAGAGAGTATGACTCTAATATATAATTTTAGATAATAACATTAAAATTGATAATTTATAAAAATATAATTATCAATATAGATGTGATCTACGTATCCTATAAGATCTTTAACATTAATAATTTAATATAAACTTACTTTAGATTTATTCTAGTATAAATATTTATTTAAATTAAAGATCTATTGGGGAGGTAGCTATCATTCAAAGGTAGATATAGTTCAAAGGTAGAACGGTTATCTGTGGCATAACATATCTTAGTTCGATTCTAGGTATCTACCCTAACGCATGATTATATAAAACAAAAATAATAATAAAATTTTTGGTTATAAAAGTGCTTATACTAAACACACATAAACTTGTTCGGAAAAGCTCTATTAAAAAAAAATGGTAAATTTCCATGGTATAGACCACAAAGTAATTACTTTATATCCCTAAAGTAACACATACGTTAGCTTTTAGAATATGCTATTATAATTTTATTACATTACATTATGTAACCCATTTAAATATTACAAATAATAAAGATTTTAATAATCTTAACCTTGCTACTAATTTTGTACAAGATTATTTAACAATATAAATAAATTCTGATAATCTTGTATAGTACCGGATTTTAAACAGAATGACAATAAAAATAATATTTTTAATATTATTTATCAAAATTTATTTTTAAATTTTGGGCGATAGCTATAGGTTTTACAAAGTTTTACTTTTAACATACTAAAAAAACAACACAATTTAATAAGAATCCAATGATTTTATTTAATTTACAAAAAATTACTGTAAGAAACTGTAAATTGACTTCGTCAATAACAATTCCCATAATTTACAAAAGAGAGGTAAACAGCCGGTCTTTAAGTCCTAAATCACCTACAATAGCTCAAGGAGCTATTGATCCTAATATATCTAATATATCTACTGAATCTCATGAGATAAGTCAAGAGACGGTAGATACTGCTCTAGGTTATATTAGTGATAATAATAGTACTAATCAATTAACAGTACGTCTTAAAAGAAAATCATATGATAGTTTATCTAATAGTGAAGAGAATATTTTAACTAAAAAAGCTAAATTATCTCATGAAAATGATAATGAAAATAATAATGATAATACATCTATTAATAATAGTATTGAATTATCTCATGATAATGATAATACATCTGTTATTGATAGTATTGAATTAGATACTAGCGTACCGGGTGAAATTACTAATACTCAATTATCAGAAGTAGCTACAAATACTACTAATTCTTTAGCAGAAACTGCATATCAACTTGAGACTCAAATGAATAATTTAGCTAGCTATCTAATATCTAAAGAGAGTCAAGAAGCTGAAGCTTATAGATTAATAGATGATATAGAATCAGCTATTACTCTATTTGAAGATTATAGGGGAGGTCTATCAGCTAAAGTTGAACAAATAGAACAAAATATGTCTGCTCAGAGTCTAAATATTATTAATACCTATATAAATGATTCAGAGGTTAATGAAGAAATACCTATATTAGATAATAATAGTGAGAGTACACGTTCTGACTCTTGAGATAATAATTCTGAGGAAAATAATTTAAATGATACTTTTGAGCCTAATATTTTAGATGATGAGCAAAATAATTGAGAGAATAATTCTGAATTTAATAATTTAGATAATGACCCTAATAATTTAAATAATAATTTTGAGCCTAATATTTTAGATAATAATTTTAGACCTAATATATTAGATAATAATTTTAGGCCAGATATTTTTAATTCTCTAGAAGATAACTTTGATATATCATCAGATGGTAGCTCTATATTTAATGAGATTATAGAAAATGTAGGTATGGAGCCATTAGATAATGGAGTATTAATTAATCAAGTTACATATAGTGATCAAATTCGTGCTGATGATATTATATATAATAATTACATTATACATATGAGAGGTATAGATAATATCGATTACCGTATGGTTTATTGCGATATAGTAGAATGTTTGGATAATTTAGACTTACTAATAGCTGAATACCAAGCGTTGGAAGCAACAGAAAGAGCTATATTACCTCTAGTTGATGGGTTGTTTAATACTGCACACGAGGTAGTAAGGGAACAAATCTCTAGTATATTAGAAGTGTTAAGTCATCTTCTATAAATAAAAACAATATAGAATATTTAACTGTAAATAACTATATGTAAACATAATTTAACTTTAAACTATGTTACAAGCAGCTAAAATTATAGGTACTGGTATGGCCACAACAGGATTAATAGGAGCAGGAATAGGTATTGGTTTAGTTTTTGGTGCATTAATATTAGGTGTAGCAAGAAATCCTTCTTTGAGAGGACAATTATTTTCATATGCCATATTAGGTTTTGCATTTGCAGAAGCAACAGGATTGTTTGCTTTGATGATGGCTTTTTTATTATTATATGTAGCTTAATTTTTAATATATATATTAATGTCAATCTTATATATATATTTTTTTAATTTAATAATAAGTTTTATTATTAATTTTAATTTAAACCTCTGTAAGAAAATATTAATATAAAACTTATATCTTATAAAAATTTAAACCTTTAAATATGACAACAACAACTTTTTTTTTATTTTTAATTTCCAGTATTAGGTATAATATTGTTATTAGTTAATTTAATACTTTCACCACATAATCCTTATCAAGAAAAGGATAGTGCTTTTGAATGTGGTTTTCATTCTTTTTTAGGACAAAATAGAACACAATTTAGTATTTCTTTTTTTATATTTGCTTTATTATTTTTATTATTTGATTTAGAAATTTTATTAATATATCCTTATGTTGTTAGTGCTTACACTAACGGTATTTATGGTTTATTAATAATGATAGTATTTTTCCTAGTATTAACTTTAGGTTTTGCCTTTGAATTAGGTAAAAATGCTTTAAAAATAGAAAGTAGACAAATATTTAATTTTAATATAAAATCTTGAAATGGTTATTCTTTAATATATAAGTAAATTATATATTAATAATATTTTACTTATTATTAAATTAATAAAAAAATATAGATATAAATAGGGTTAGTAACTTAATTGGTAAAGGGTTTTCTTGTCAAGAAAATAGATGCCGGATCGAAACCGGTCTAACTCGTATATGTATATAAGATTACATAAAGTTTACATGAATTAGTGTGATAAATTATAAAAAATAAAAATAAAAATAATGTTTTTTCATAATTATATTTCTAAATTACAATTAGATGCTCCAACTCCTTGGGGTTTATTTTTCCAAGATAGTGCTTCACCTCAAATGGAAGGTATTGAAGAGTTACATAATAATATTATGTTTTATTTAGCTGTTATATTATTTACTGTAACATGAATGATAATTTCAATTATAAGAAATTTTTTAGCTCATAAATCACCTATTGCACATAAATTTATGAATCATGGTACTTTAATAGAGTTAATTTGAACAATATCACCAGCATTTATATTAATATTAATAGCATTCCCATCATTTAAATTATTATATTTAATGGATGAAGTTATGGATCCTTCATTAGTTGTTTATGCTGAAGGTCATCAATGATATTGAAGTTACCAATATCCTGATTTTACTAATGTAGATGACGAATTTATAGAATTTGATTCATATATAGTGCCAGAAAGTGATTTAGAACAAGGTCAATTTAGAATGTTAGAAGTTGATAATAGAGTTATTATACCTGAATTAACTCACACTAGAATTGTTATATCAGCTGCTGATGTTATACATTCTTATGCTTGCCCTTCTTTAGGTATTAAAGCAGATGCTTATCCAGGTAGATTGAATCAAGCTTCTGTTTACATAAACCGTCCTGGTACTTTCTTTGGACAATGTTCAGAGATATGTGGTATTTTACACAGTTCTATGCCTATAGCTATACAGTCAGTTTCAATAAGAGATTTCTTATTATGATTAAGAGAACAAATGGAAGGTTAAATAAAATAAAACCTATAGAATACTTAATTGTTATTAACTATACATACTTTCTAAATGAAAAGTATGACATTTAAAAGATATAATCTTACATTTATATCAAAAATAAAACCCATAGAATATTTAACTGTAAATAATTATATATACTTTCTAAATGAAAAGTATGACATATAATAGATATAACCTTACATTTATATCAAAAATATACTTAGAATTATATCTAAATCCTAATCTAGGTGCAAGATTATATTCTATTTATAGAATAATATTAATAGTATTATCAATATATAATTTTATATATAATAATCCTACTTTTATGTTAGAATTATTAGATAATATTAATAATAATTATTTAAACCAATTACATGATGATTCCTTTATAAATATTAAAGATAATAAGTTTAAACATTCTAGTGGAAGTGGAGGTCAAGGATCTAGTGGTGATAATGGTCCATCTGGACCTAATCCTAACCCATCTTCAGGTAACGAACCTATGTATGAAGTTGATAATTCAAGACGACAGGGAGAAAAAGGTAAAAGAGAGACAACTAAAATTACTTATAATTCTAGATCTGGTGAACCTATAGTGTTAGTTAAATCTTCTTATGTACCTGCTATTGGGGAATTTGAACCTAAAAAACCCTACTGCGGACAATTAACTGGGATTGTACATAATATGCAATATTACTATGATTCTGAAAAGAAATGTCGTGTTACACCTGAAATGATGCATTTTAATCCTGGTTGAAGAATAGCTGATAAAAATCCTATACATGTATATAGATATAGTAATATAACATATACTCATGATTTGAGCTCTCAAGATCGTTCTAAACATTTTTGTTTAGTAGAATATCCTGATGGTACTACATGTACTATATACGATATAGCTACAATGGCTGCTCATATAGAATTTCATAAACTAAATAATGCTTAAATGAAATTTATGTATTTAGAAAAGGAATCTATATTAAATTCTTTAGAATTAAATATATTTAAACATGTAATTCAAAAAAAAAATAAGTAATTTACTTCTAGAATGTGTATATACTATTATTAGTTGTAAATTACTTATAAAAATATGTTAATTCAATGGTAGAATAGCGTGCTACGGACACGTAAATATAAGTTCAAGTCTTATACATATTTATATAATATTAATTAATATTTGTAATAATTATATTTATATATGTAGTATAGATAAATCAAATAAAATTTTATATAAGTATAATGAATTTTTCAATATTTTTATTTGTCATAGGGATATTAGGATTTGTATTAAATAGAAAAAACATTATATTAATGTTAATTTCTATAGAGATAATGTTATTATCTGCAACATTTTTAATATTAATCAGTTCACTTAGTTTTGATGATATATTAGGACAAACTTTTGCTGTATATATTTTAACAATAGCAGGAGCTGAATCTGCAATAGGTTTAGGAATATTAGTAGCATATTATAGATTAAGAGGTAGTATAACAATACAATATAAATAAATGTATTTAACATTGATAATTTTACCATTATTAGGTTCAATAGTATCAGGTTTCTTTGGTAGAAAAATAGGTATAACAGGATCACATATAATAACATGTGGTTCAGTAATAACTACAACAATTTTAGCTATAATAGCTTTTTTTGAAGTAGGTTTTAATAATATACCAGTAACAATAAATATAGCTAGATGAGTAGATGTAGAATCACTATATGTATTATGAAACTTTAGATTTGATTCATTAACTGTATCTATGTTAATACCAGTATTAATAGTATCTAGTTTAGTACACATATATTCTATAAGTTACATGAGTCATGATCCACATAATCAAAGATTTTTTAGTTACTTAAGTTTATTCACTTTTATGATGATTATATTAGTAACAGGAAATAATTATTTAATTATGTTTGTAGGTTGAGAAGGTGTAGGTGTTTGTTCATATCTTTTAGTAAATTTCTGATTTACTAGAATAGCAGCAAATCAAAGCTCTTTATCAGCTTTATTAACTAATAGAGTAGGTGATTGTTTATTAACTGTAGGTATGTTTACAATAATATGATCTTTTGGTAATTTAGATTATAGTACAGTATTTGCATTAGCACCTTACTATAATGAAACTATAATCACATTAGTAGGAATATGTTTATTAATAGGTGCAACAGCTAAAAGTTCTCAAGTAGGTTTACATATTTGATTACCTCAAGCTATGGAAGGTCCTACACCTGTTTCTGCTTTAATTCACGCTGCTACTATGGTTACTGCTGGAGTATATTTATTAATGAGATCTTCACCTTTAATTGAATATAGTTCAACTGTTTTGGTTTTATGTTTATGATTAGGTGCTATTACTACAGTATTTAGTTCTTTAATAGGATTATTCCAACAAGATATTAAAAAAGTTATTGCCTATTCAACTATGAGTCAATTAGGTATGATGGTTATAGCTATAGGTTTATCTAGTTATAATTTAGCTTTATTCCACTTAGTTAATCACGCTTTTTATAAAGCATTATTATTCTTAGGTGCTGGATCAGTTATACACGCAGTAGCTGATAACCAAGATTTTAGAAAATATGGTGGTTTAAGAGAGTTCTTACCTTTAACATATTCAGTTATGTTAATAGCTTCATTAAGTTTAGTAGCTGTACCTTTCATGACTGGATTCTATTCTAAAGATTTTATTCTAGAATCTTCTTATGGTCAATTCTATTTATCAGGTACTATAGTTTATTTTGTAGCTACTATAGGTGCTATGTTTACTACACTTTATTCAGCTAAGGTTTTATATTTAACTTTCTTAGCTAATCCTAATGGACCTTTATCTAGTTATAAACATGCTCATGAAGGTGATATTTTCTTAACTTTACCTTTAATTATCTTATCTATTTTTTCTATATTCTTTGGTTATTTAACTAAAGATATATTTATAGGTTTAGGTACTGGTTTCTTTGCAGATAATAGTTTATTTATTCATCCTAGTCATGAAATTATGTTAGATACAGAATTTGCTGTACCTACATTCTTTAAATTATTACCATTTATATTTACAGTTTCTTTAAGTATTATTTCTGTTTTATTTTCTGAATTCTTACCTAAATTACTTATTAACTTTAAATTCTCAAGATTTGGTTATAATATCTTTAGTTTCTTTAATCAAAGATTTTATATAGAATTATTCTATAATAAATATATTGTAGAAGGTGTTCTTAAATTAGGTGGTCAAACTACTAAGAGTTTAGATAAAGGTTCAGTTGAATTCTTAGGACCTTATGGTTTAGAAAAAGGATTATTATCTTTAAGTAATAGTTTAGGTAAATTAAGTACTGGTGTAATTACTACTTATGCTTTATATGTATTAATAGGTTTAATGTTCTACATATCATTAATATATTTCTCTTATAATGATAATAATTTATTTATATTAGTTATATTTACTTTGTTTGCGTTATTAAATAATAATTTAACATCAACTAAATAATAGTTTAACATCTAGTTAATAATATAAAGTTATTCTTTACTTAATAATAAGTTATCATTTATTTAATAATAACTTATTATTTTTTTTTTTATAATAGATATCTCTAGATATCTATTATTTATTTTATTTAATTTAAATTTATTTATATTTTTTTATTCAGATATGCTTTTATCTTCAATCTTCTGTTTAATATTATCTAATGCATTGTCTTTTAGACGTGATACAGCTATTCTTTATTCAAGAATAGGTATTATAATATTATTTTACTGTATTTATTTATGTTATAATAATTTATTTATAACATATTTAGATAATGGTATAGGGTTGTTTGGTGGTTTATTTTATACATCACCTATAACACAAACATTTCACATATTAATATTTATTATAACATTATTAATACTGAATTTAACTGGTTTTTATCCTAGAAAACTTATATCTAGTCAGTACTTAAGTTTATCTAAATTATTATTTACAAAATTACAATTTGTTAAAAACATTGCTGTATCTAATATAATTTTAAAAAAAGGAGAACAATATACAATATTAGAATATACATTAATGTTATTATTTATTGTAATAGGTAGTTTATTATTAATATCTAGTAGTGATTTCGTATCTATATTTTTATCTATAGAATTACAAAGTTATGGTTTATATTTATTATGTACTATGTATAGAAATTCTGAATCAGCTACATCTGCTGGTTTAACTTATTTTTTATTAGGTGGATTAGCATCTTGTTTTATATTATTAGGTATAGCTTTAATATATGCAAATTTAGGTGTAACATATTTAGATAGTTTCTATGTTATAAATAATTTAGCAGGTGTATTAGATGAACAACAAATTACTACTTATATACCTTATTGCTTATTATTAATAACTATAGGATTATTATTTAAAATATCAGCTGCACCATTCCATTTTTGATCACCTGATGTTTATGATGGAATACCTACTATAGTTACTACTTTTGTAGCTATAATAGCTAAAATTTCTATATTAACTTTATTATTACAATTAGTTCATTATACAAATAGTATATATATTACTACACAATATACTTGAACTACTAGTTTATTAATAAGTTCATTATTATCTTTAATAATTGGTACTGTATTAGGTTTAACACAATTTAGAATTAAAAGATTATTTGCTTATAGTACTATATCTCATTTAGGTTTTATGTTATTAGCTTTAACTATTAATAGTGTTGAATCTATACAATCATTTATTTTCTATTTAGCTCAATATAGTTTATCTAATTTAAATGCATTTATTTTATTAATAGCTATAGGTTATAGCTTATATGCTTATAATGATAAAAATATTAATCATAATAATTTAATTGATAAAAATAATTCACCTATACAACTTATAAGTCAGCTTAAAGGATATTTCCATATTAATAGTTTCTTAGCTTTAAGTTTAACTATTACTTTATTCTCATTTGCTGGTATTCCACCTTTAATGGGATTCTTTGCTAAACAGATGGTATTTTCTGCAGCTTTACAAGAAGGATTTATCTTTTTAACTCTTATAGGTGTATTAACTAGTGTTATAAGTGCTGTATATTATTTATTTATAGTAAAAACTATGTTCTTTGATGGACATTCTTATACATATTTTAGTAGCTTAAAAGATTTAAGAATACCTGCTCTTATTTTACAAAAAAATAAAGTAGTTAATAAAATATATTTTAATTCTAATTTTGCTTTATCTAGTTCTTTATCTATAACTATTTCTATTTTAACGTTAATTATACTTTTATTTATGTTTATGCCTAATGAAACATTACATTTATCTAATTTATTAGCTATTGTATTATTTATTCCTGTTAATATTTAAAATATTTATAAAGCTTTAATTTAACAAACTTACATAAATTAATATAAATATTATCTATATAATATTTATATTAATATAGAGTATAAATATATAATTTAAATATATATATATATAGATCCATGATTACATTTATTAAGAATAGAAATTCTAATTTCTTTTCCGGCTGCATAGCAGTTTTTAATTGAACAAACCCATATAAATATATATAAATATATATATTTATATTTATTTATATTTATTTATTTATATTATAATATAGCAAAATAAAACATAAAATAGAACAATAACAATAAATATATAATAAAAATATGAGAATTCTTAAAAGTCATCCTTTATTAAGATTAGTAAATTCTTACTTAATCGACGCACCTACACCAGCCAATATAAGTTATTTATGAAACTTTGGTTCATTATTAGCAATATGTTTAATAATACAAATTGTAACAGGAGTTACATTAGCTATGCATTATACACCTAGTGTAGCTGAAGCATTTAATTCTGTTGAACACATTATGAGAGATGTTAACAATGGTTGATTAATACGTTATTTACACGCTAATACAGCTTCAGCTTTCTTCTTTTTAGTATACCTACACATAGGTAGAGGTTTATACTATGGATCTTACAAATCACCAAGAACATTAACATGAATTATTGGTACAGTTATCCTTATAATAATGATGGCTACAGCTTTTTTAGGTTACGTATTACCATACGGTCAAATGAGTTTATGAGGAGCAACTGTTATTACTAACTTAATGAGTGCTATACCTTGAATAGGTCAAGATATAGTTGAATTTATATGAGGTGGTTTTTCAGTTAATAATGCTACATTAAATAGATTTTTTGCATTACACTTCTTATTACCTTTCGTATTAGCTGCATTAGTATTAATGCACTTAATAGCTTACCACGATGTAGTAGGATCAGGTAATCCTTTAGGTATCTCAGCTAATTATGATAGATTACCTTTTGCTCCTTACTTCTTATTTAAAGATTTAGTTACTATATTCTTATTCTTTATAGTTTTATCTATATTTGTTTTCTTTATGCCTAATGCATTAGGAGATAGTGAAAATTATGTTGTGGCTAATCCTATGCAAACTCCACCTGCTATTGTACCAGAATGATATTTATTACCTTTCTATGCAATATTAAGATCTATACCTAATAAATTATTAGGTGTTATAGCTATGTTTGCTGCTATTTTAGCTTTAATGGCAATGCCATTAACAGATTTATCTAAATTAAGAGGAGTACAATTTAGACCTTTAAGTAAAATTGCATTCTTTATATTTGTAGCTAATTTCTTAGTATTAATGCAAATAGGTGCAAAACACGTTGAAACACCATTTATTGAAGTAGGACAAATATCTACTGTATTATACTTTGCACACTTCTTTATTATAGTACCTGTAGTAAGTATTATAGAAAATAGTTTAGTAGAGTTAGCTACTAAAAAATAATTAGTATATAATAATATTATTATACCTATTATATATAATTAATATTATTATATCTATTATATATAATTAATATTTACAAATTAAAGGAGTTTGAGTAGAAGGTTCTGCGTTTCGATTGCAAATCGAAATAAAGGGATTCGAGTTCCCCGAACTCCTTAAATAGCTATGTTTGTATTTAGAGTATACTATTCTAAATCCTATACAATTAGTTTATATATAATATTAACCTATATTTTTAGTTAAAATATTAGATATATATATATTATATATATATATTAAACATAAAAAGTTTCAATGTATAATATTGAGTATATTTATTAAATATTTATATATATAGAATAAAAACTGCAGGTTGTTAATTACAATTAATAAATATAAATATTCTATTGATATATATTGTTATAATAAATAATAAATAAATAAATGATAAGTATAATTTCAATTATTGAAGGGCTATTATTAATAGTACCTGCTTTACTTTCAGTTGCATTTGTAACTATAGCCGAACGTAAAACTATGGCTTCTATGCAAAGAAGATTAGGTCCTAATGCAGTAGGTTATTATGGTTTACTACAAGCATTTGCTGATGCTTTAAAATTATTATTAAAAGAGTATGTAGCTCCAACACAAGCTAATATTATATTATTTTTTATAGGACCTATGATAACTTTAATCTTTTCTTTATTAGGTTATTTAGTTGTACCATTTGATAGTGGAATTTTTGTATCTGATTATAGTTTAGGTATGCTTTATATGTTAGCTGTATCATCTTTAGCTACATATGGTATATTATTAGCAGGTTGATCTGCTAATTCTAAATATGCTTTTTTAGGTTCATTAAGAAGTACAGCTCAGTTAATTAGTTATGAGTTAATATTAAGTTCTGTAATTATATTAATTATCTTATTAACAGGTAATTTAAATATTATTACTATTGTAGAATCACAAAGAATAGTTGATTTCATATTACCATTATTTCCTTTATTTATTATATTCTTTATAGGTTCTATAGCAGAAACTAATAGAGCTCCTTTTGATTTAGCTGAAGCTGAATCAGAACTTGTTAGTGGTTTTATGACAGAACATTCAGCTAGTGTATTCGTATTTTTTTTCTTAGCTGAATATGCTAGTATTATATTAATTTGTGTTTTAAATAGTATTTTATTTTTTGGTGGTTATTTATGTATTATACCAGTTGAATTTATAATAGATATATTATATAATATATTTGGTATAAATAGTTCTATATTACAAGATATCTTTGTTAATATTTCTTCATCTCCTTTAAATTTAGCTTTTAAAACTGCTTTATTAATATTTGTGTTTATTTGAGTTAGAGCATCTTTCCCTAGAATTCGTTTTGATCAATTAATGTCAGTTTGTTGAACTGTATTATTACCTTTAATTATAGCATATGTTGTTTTAATACCTTGTGTTGTATTTGGTTTAGATGCTTTACCTACAAGCTTAATACTTTAATTTAATATTTATTATTAATTTAGCTTATTTTTAGTAATCTATATTTAATTATATAATCATATATAGATTTATTATGTAACTTATAAATTACAATATAGTATGTATGTATGTATTATAAAAAAATAATAATAAATTATAATATAGTATTAACTGATATATACTTAAGCTTTATAGCATATATAAGGTGTAACAAAAACAAATTAATGTTTTTTTAAGCAGAAAGTTTATATATATATTAAAAATTAAATATGTCCTTATTATTATTATTAATTCCATTAATAGGTATAAGTCTTGTAACAATAGAGACTAATTATGGTTTAAGTTTAGTAAATAATATTAAGATAAAATCTATAGCCTTAACTACAACAATAATAAATTTAATTGTATCATTGATAATGTTTATACTTTTTGATTTTAGTAGTAAACAATTTCAATTTATTGAAGAACATTATCAAGTAAGTTATTTTGATGTATATTTAGGTGTGGATGGTTTATCTATATATTTTATATTATTAACAACTATAATAATGCCTGTAGCTATTTTATCTAATTGAAATTCAATACAATCTCAAAATGTTTTATCATTTGTAGTAATTATGTTATTATTAGAAACATTATTATTAGCTGTATTCTTAGTTTTAGATGTATTATTATTCTATATCTTTTTTGAAAGTATATTACCTCCTTTATTTTTATTAATAGGATTATTTGGTTCAAGTAATAAAGTAAGAGCTAGTTTCTATTTATTTTTATACACTTTATTAGGATCATTGTTTATGTTATTATCTATAATAGTTATGTCTTCTATTATGGGTACTACTGATTTTGATGCATTATCTAAAGCAAACTTTAGTTATGTAACTCAATTATTTTTATTTTACGGTATATTTATAGCTTTTGCTGTAAAAACACCAGTTATTTTTTTAAATACTTGATTACTAAAAGCTCACGTTGAATCACCATTATCTGGTAGTATTATATTAGCAGGTATAGTTTTAAAATTAAGTTTATATGGTATATTTAGATTAATGTTACCTTTATTACCTAAAGCTTCTTTAAACTTTACATATATAATTTATGTAATAGGTGTAATAACTATAATCTATGCTAGTTTTAGTACATTAAGAACTATAGATATTAAAGAATTAATTGCTTACTCTTCTGTATCTCACGCAGCTGTATATTTAATAGGTGCGTTTAGTAATACAATACAGGGTATAGAAGGTGCAATAGTTTTAGGTTTAGCTCACGGTTTTGTATCACCAGCATTATTTATTTGTGCTGGAGGTATTTTATACGATAGATCTTCTACTAGATTAATTACATATTATAGAGGTATGGCTCAAATTATGCCTATATTCTCTATATTATTCTTTATATTATGTTTAGGTAATAGTGGTACACCTTTAACTTTTAATTTTATAGGTGAATTTATGTCATTATATGGTGCATTTGAAAGAATGCCTATATTAGGTATACTAGCTAGTACTTCTATTGTATTATCTGCAGCTTATACTATATTTATGTATAATAGAATAGCTTTTGGTGGTTCTTATTCTGTATATTTTGTAGAAAACATAGGTGATGTTACTAGAAGAGAGTTTATATTATTATTAGTATTTGTAGTATTTACAGTATTATTTGGTGTATATCCTGCTCCTATATTAGATGGTTTACATTACTCTGTTTCTTCTTTAATTTATAATATAAATTAATATATTAGATATAATTTATTTATTTTAATAACATTTATTGTTTTGTTTTATTATAATCAATAATTATGTTTATTTATCTTCTTACTAGCTCAATGGCAGAGCCGAATACTTCTAATATTTTGATCCAAGTTCGACCCTTGGGTAAGAATTGTAATAATATTATTATTAATATTATTATTTTAGCCTTTATAGCTCAATGGTAGAGCGAGATACTGTTAATATTTTGATAGATGTTCGATTCATCTTAAGGGCTTATTTTTACTTTACCTTATAATCTAAAAAAAAAAGTCAAGATATATTAAGAAAATATCCATATAATAGATAAAATACAAATAT